CCGCAGATTTTGCGGTTTTACTCCCCGCAACTCTTCCTCCGCCAGGCGTGGTCGGAATAGCAGGGCAAGTATGAGTAGCATAGCAAAAATGCGTTACTCGTCATTTTCATTCTGAGAAGGGGTCATTCGCGCGTAGGTAAATAGAGACTCTGTTGCGATATGATAGGGATCCCTACGTCGTTACAGTCCATTTAGGATTAGGATAGGATTAGGAATAGGCGAAATCGGACCTGCTTTTTACATATCTCTCGTTAGTTGGGTACCATATTCACTTCTTTGGGCTTCTATGGAATCGAGAAATAGGTTTGATTGTACATCTTTTTGATAGATATAAGATATCCTACGGATAATTCAAATCGAAGCAATTGGATGTCCGACTCAGGCCTAGATGAGATGATCGATCGATAGAAAGACTCCAACACTCCACCTTTGGCATAGATTCCATCCAGCACACTAGAGAGATATCATATTCAGGGAATACGATTCACTTTCAAGATGCCTTGATGGTGAAATGGTAGACACGCGAGACTCAAAATCTCGTGCTAAACAGCGTGGAGGTTCGAGTCCTCTTCAAGGCATAATAGTGAGAATGCTCATTCAATGAGCATTCTCAACAATAGTCAGAGATCTCGGATCGAATCCATATTGATAGACCGAGTTTCTGTTGATACGAAGTGTTCCGGCGATCCCCACGACCCGAGTCTGAGCTGTTGAAATTGGAATAAGTTCGGCAGCGGATCACGAAATCTTGCAGATCTTCTCTATCTGAAATCTTGCAGATCTTATCTATCTAATGAATGGGGAGTTCGCTTTGAAATCGTCCGCCCCACCCCCCGAGTGGATGCTTCAACAGGAATCACACAGGGGTAGATTGATACAATAAAAACCGCTGGGAAAATGCCCGCCCGTAACCTAGAAAGTATACCGTTTGAGGGATTGGATTGGCGCCTTACCCAGTCAGTGACTTTGGCGCTGGACGTTCCCTCCAAAAATGGGTACTCTCGGGTCAGGTGAATTCGAGAATAGACGTCCGTTGGCATTCCATTCCAGCCTTCCTTCCCCTTTCGGGGCCTATCCGAAAGAGAATCCAGGACCTCTTGGTCATGAATATCTGAATCGGACGAACCGGCCCCGTGAATATCTTTCCTTCGGAACAAAACAATTCGAATTAGGCTCGGTCAACTGGAATGTTTCTTAGCCATACATATAGGAGATCTTCCAATTGATAAGATCCATCGACCGGAGACGAAGAGAAAGGTCTATCTATTTTCTTTAGTTATTCCGTGCATTTTTGCGTGATTCAGTGAAACCAATGATTCGTTATTGGAGCAGATACCAACAACCCTTTCATCGGACATGCATATTTTTGATTTTTCAACGGATTTCCATTCTTCCGTGTTTCCGCAGTAGCAGTTCCATGTAGCTAAGGCCAAAAATAGGGAAGAAACCAGTATTTCCACGACTCTACCAACCGGTCCAGTCGGTTCCACTTAATCCCCCTTTCATGGCCACATATCTTTCCGGCTAAGCTAAGGAATGGGAAATCTTTCTCCTGTTAAATGAATCAAATGGTTCATCTCCTCCGGGAAAAGCCATCTCTTTCTCAACAATGTCTTTGTCATTTGATCCACTAGCGTTCCGTTAGATAGGAACAGATTTGATAAATACTGATAACTCTCGGATAGAGTATTAGAACGGAAAGACCCATTAGATAATGAACTATTGGTTCTCTGACATCTCTGCCGATGAATCAACAATTCGAAGTTATTTTCTTGCGTATTCTTGCTGAACCAGCTTTGAGACAGCGATTTAGGAGGACTTGTTAGGGAAGTAAGAAGCCCCTTTGCCATCTCTTGATCTGCAAAGAATTCTCGACGTGAAAACACAGGCGCATCGAAAAAGAATGGATTCGCAGGGTCCCAAAGAAATTGGCTTATTTGAAATTGAAAAAAGACTTGGTCTTTGGAAAATCGATCTCGTGTCTGGTACTCCATGGTTCCACTCTGCAAGAACTCCGAATCATTCTCTTCCGAATCATTCTCTTGATGAGAAATGATCCGCGTGCCCAAAAATGACCTGGACCAATAGGGAAATCCCAATTCATTGGGACTTTCCATCCAACGAAAGAGATCGGGGTACCATATTCTAGGAGCCCAAACTATGTCATTGAAGAAATCCTCCTCTATCTGTTGCAGGTCGCGGTCTCCTTCTCCAAATGCAACCCCTTCTTCCAATTCAAACTCCGATTCGTCTTTTTCATAGAGAAATTTCTGATCAACGTTAGAACAAAATCCATTTTGCATCATATCTAAGGGATTCCTTCGTTCGGACCGAAGAAGCAATGTCACTCGATCATTATCAAACTGACTGCCCTCTTTTTCTGTCCGAGAGGATAGAGTGCTTTCTCCTTCGAATACTTCTAATAGGCCACGAACTAGAGCAGAATCAGTCTCAACCAAATAAGAAGTGATCCCATTTTTTTCATCGGGTCCGCGTAGAGACCAAAGATCATGAGCGACCGATCCGGCAGAACAACTCAAAAGATAAAGAAGTCTCGTTAATCTCTTCATCCTCGTTGCAAGCTCGAAGTACCAGTTGTACAAATAAGAATTAGGGAATCTCGTCTTCAGATAGATAGATATAGGATCTATGGAGCCATTACTTAGAAGTACATTTTGTGCAACAGCCCTTCCTATCTGATAGAAAAGGATCCCATGATCCTGAACCGGTCTTACCTTGGCTCGAAAATTCCAAGTTTGTCTATGAAGAGCGGATCGAATTGTATGAGTGTCTATAGTGGATTTCTTCTGTGCAATACTAATGGATAGGGCCTCATTGGTAAGTGCTACAAGATCTCGTACACTGGAGGTTAGGGACCCGAATCCATTAGGATGGGACAGTTTCTTTTCCAAGTCAAATCCTCGAGTATATGAAAGAGTGAAAAAGTGCTTTCGTTGTTGTGGAATAAGAAGCCTTCGTAGCTTAAGGCATGTATTTAATTTATTCGGAGCTATTAGAGCGGGATCCACTTTTTTGGGAATATGAGTCGAAGCAATAACAAGGATATTGCTAGTGGAGCATCTTTCACAATCCCTGGAGAGAGAGTTCACTAATAGACCGAGGGATAAGTCATTCGACGCACGCACAGACAGATCATGAATGTTTGGAATCCATAGTATGCAAGGGGACATTGCTTTTGCTAATTCGAATGGAACGAGGATACTAAATCGCTCGAGTAGTAGTCTATCCCTATCCGTAGTTAGCTCATTTAGCAGCTCTATATCATCTATATCAAGGTCATCATCGCTATCGTCACTCTCATCAATATCAATAGCGTCACTCTCATCAATATCATCACTATCACTATAATCATTATAATCAGTATAATGATTATCACCACCAAACTGGGGAACCTCACTATCATAGTGATTGATCTGATAAAAAATGTCATCCACGAACTTGTTCGGAACTACCGTAATGAAAGGAACATAGGAGTTTGTCGCGAGGGATTTGACCAAATAGGATCGTCCAGTTCCTATCGAACCTATCACTAAAATACCCCTAGAGGGGGATAGCGCTAAGCGCAGCGAAAAGGGTTTTCCATGAGATCGGAAATGAAAATGAGTAGCCCCACACGAGGTTTGTGAATAAGTGATTGTCTGAAAATGAGCAAGGAATATCCGTCTTTCGGCTAAACAGGATCTATTGAACTCATAATTCATTAGATCCTTTTGATGAATGTCAACTACGTATCGTAAGTAAATTGATCCCGGTTGTTCAACCATTTGATAACTAGAGTCATTCTTTGATAAACCATCACTATGAGTCAGACTCAATAGCATTTGATCCATCCTTTTTTCTGTCGTTAAGGTGGAGAACTGAACCAAGAATTCTCTTTCTTCATCCTCAATCAAATCACTGTTCGCGACCCAGGATTCTATTTGATCATCAATCCACTCAACGTTCACGTTTTTTCTTAGCAATGAATAGAGCTCTTTACTTGTACGACTTAGATGTCTCGTATTTCGCGAAAAAGTGATTCGATTGATGGGATTTGGTATGATCCTTAGGAAATCCATGATACCGATGAGATTGCTATTCCAAAATTTCTTCTTATTAAAAGCAGAACCCCAGATTGCTTCGAGAAAATAGACGAATTGTTCCAGAGCAACTAGAAAGAGATTCTTTAACCAGAAAGAATTTCGCTCAGATGGGGGATACCTATCCAGAAGTTTTCGCAACTCAATCATGTATGATGGAATCATCAAAGATTTGATCTTTTTGAAATCCGTCTGTAACTCACTAGAGGCTCGGGAAACAAAGAGAAGATGGGTATTAACGAGATATCCAGCAACAAGAAGAAGGAAAAGGATGAGGAACTCCCGAGCATTTGATGATCTCAGCCATAGGGGTGACTCATTATCATAATTTCGATGAATTATTGCTGCGGACTGAAGAAGCATCTTTGACCAATGATTCCAAATCTCAATGAGATTCCAGTCTTCAAGACTCAACCAAAATTTTGTCTGACGAATCCACCATGATGTCTCCAGAATACCCTGAAAAAGAGATATGTGACTGCGCAATAGGTTTGAAAAAGGATCTAAAAGGGCGAATTTGAGATACTGGAACCCTGTCAAAGTAAAGAACCACGGTATATAGGGTTGGAACAGAGTCCATTGTGAGAGATTAAAAAAAGCACGTTCTCGTTCAAGGGTTCTATCACCCATCTCCCTAAGACTCAGTCTTTTCCTCTTTTTGGATTTCTCAGCCCAAATCAAACCCATGTTTGAATTGAAATTGAGATACTGCTTCCCTTCGGAATCGGAATCAGATAGATTCATATCTGAAAGAGGTGGACAATCCGTTCTTTCAAAATGGACTATTTGTCCCTCTGTTAGAGGTGTTCCAGAAATGTCTGCGATCGAATAAATAGTTCTACCAACGAATGGATCGGATCGCATTGGAAAATGGAAAGATTTGTACAAGTTATACGTTTCGTCACCACTTTGTGGCAAATCCTTAAGTATGAATATCTTCGATACCTGTGACTCGATTGGTGAAATCGTATCTCGCTCCAAAAAAACATGTTTTTTTTTACCGACGCACAAAGAAAATCTTTTGTTGCGAATGAACAAAATATTGAGGAATTGTCCATACGTAAGATCTGAATTCTTGCGAAGGGCCTTTTCCACAGAAAAAGGGAATTTTTTGTTACAATCGAACCAGAAGTGATGTGGATTCTTCAAGAATCGAAGTCGATTTGCTTTCGAAAAAGAAGATATCAATGAACTTCGATGAAATGGTTTCACGGGATTCAGCCAATTGTCTCGATCGTGGGATATCATTGAGAAATAGGAATCCATGTTATCCAAATTGTTCCTGCAATTCTTTCGAGTCGGGAATGAGTCAATCATCCATTTTGTCTTATTGAACAAAAAGGGTGATAGTGTGCCTCCATTGATCGAGAATTTCGATTGTTTGGAAGGATCATGATCATCCAATAAGAAGGGTTTCCATTGATTTTGAGTAAAAGGAACGATTGGAACACCTATTGATTCTAACAACGGATTGCAGAGTGGATCATTCGGCCCTTTCAATTCATAGATATAGATGGGGATCTCAGACCCAGGAATGGGTGGACTTCCAATACTCAAAAAGAAAAAAGGAAGTGACTTCGACAAAAAGGACAAAAAGAGAAGTGACTTCGAGAAAAAGAAGAGAAGTGACTTCGACAAAAAGGGAAGTGAATTCGACAAAAATAAAGACAAAAGGAAACAAGGTGACTTCGTCAAAAAGGGATGTGACTTCGACAGTTTGACCCTAAACTCGGCCCAATCAATCCTATATTGAATCGGATTCATACGGAATCGAGTCAGATGACTACAGAAGCGATTCAGATGAATACGGAATCGATTCAGATGAATACGGAATCGATTCAGATGAATACGGAATCGATTCAGATGAATACGGAATCGATTTAGATGAATCCAAAATCGATCCAGATAAATACGGAATCGATTCAGATGAATCCAGAATTGATCTCGATTCAGATAAATACGGAATCGATTCAGATGAATACGGAATCGATTCAGAGGAATACGGAATCGATTCAGAGGAATACGGAATCGAGATCGATGAATACGGAATCGATTCAGATGAATACGGAAGCGATAGCGAGATCGATGAATACGTAAGCGATCTCGATGATGATGATATCGATCGAACACTACTTGAAATTGAAAACGCCTCTTCGCCTCAGAAATGAAATGTTCCTGGAAATTGTGGGTCCATTTGTATCTATATGCATTAGGATCCCGATTCATGGATCTCTCGGTTCGAGAACTAAGAGGGTCCGACCCTTTCTTCTGACTCTTTTTCAAATTCGAGAGATGTTGGTTGATCGTAGATTTCATTCTCGTTCTATGATTCCGAGTCTCATTTCCTATTGAATCCCCTTTCATTCCATATTCGAAGTTGCGATTGGATCGATTCAGTACCATGAAAAAGAATCGATTTGATACATTTCTTATGTACCCATAGGTCCTAGAGTGGATTTGAATCAGATTTCGGATCAATCTAGATGGATTGACTGCCGCCATTATGTTGTTACTAGCCACTTTTTTGGATTTTGGATCTTCAGAAAAAATAGGAGGTACAACCAATAAAGATTTCTTTTTTGATTCATCGCCGGAGTGAAATCCCTCAGAAAAAGGAAAAAATACCCTCTCATAATCAGACACCAGATCCGGCTCGGTGATTGATAGAATGAATAGATCTGCCATTTTTGAAAATCTCTCTTCTGATTCAAAATCGTGGTCTAACGTGTACCCCACCCTGTTCCGGTCATGGAATAGATGAAAGAAATCCAAAAATGGATTGTGAGTCAAGAATGAAATCTTATTGGAACTGTCCAGATCCGGTTCATCCTTCGGAACCATAGCACATCCCGGATCTGATGAAATAGGATGAATTGCGACGGTCTTTTGTAAATACGGAATGATCTTGAATAGATCCACTATTTCTTTCTTTTCCGATCGCCTGGAAGGGACAAAAGAAACATCTTGTTGTTTCTTCAACAATTTCGGATCGGACCTCTTAATAGGCTTCGAACCCAGATGAAGGTCTGACCATCTGTCCGAGAAAAAAGAACGAATTGAGATTGATCTTGTAGGATTCCCAAGAAATTCTTCGATTTCTTCCGGAAGCAGATGACGAACCATCTCCGTCTCGCGTTCTGCGAATCGCTGGGACATTGAGGAATCTCCAGAAAGGCTTTTCGGGAATCGGTCGGATTCTATCTCGGTTCGTTCCGTTTGAAGAAAGGAAGGATCCCAATCCAAAAGAATCGATCTTTCTTTGAGTTGTTGAATCTCTCTTTGATTGATCAATGTGTGAGATTCCGAATCCTCATCCCTCATGGAATCGAAAGCATCTCTGGATTGATCAGAAGATGCTTTCAATTGGCTAGAATCCCTATTTGTTCCGATCCAGTTCCTC